AGGGGAAATCCTATTTAAAAAAGCATAAAGATTATGCCTTACTCTTACAAGAACGGACTAACAGGGTCAGCTACCCAGCTAATCTTCATAATTTAATACCGTTACTGTATAAGTAGATCTCGTTGTGAAAGACCTAGTACTGGATAATTATGGGTAGAGCCAAAGAGTGTGAACTGTACAAGTTAACAATAACATTGATTAAATGAAAGAAAGAAGGGCTCCGGTGTATAGAGAAGACCTCACCGTTTAAGAAGTAACCATAGAAACGATGGAACCCACTATATCCATTTATATTTATTACTTTTTTATTTACTATGTGTTTTTAATACCTAGTATCAATACAATTTTTTTTTTATAGGCATTTCACCTATAAAAAAAAAAAAAATCGTGGTCGGGAAGGTTATAATAGCAAAAGCCATTGGAATTTTTATTTTATACATTGGAAGAATCCGTTTTGTTATTAATAGACTAGGACACGGGAAGAGAATAACTGAAAGAAAGGAAATCGATTAGTTATTCATCAAAGTTTCATTTATTCAATGACCAGAATTAAACGAGGGTATATAGCTCGAAGACGTAGAACAAAAATTCGTTTATTTGCATCAACCTTTCGAGGGGCTCATTCAAGACTTACTCGTACTATTACTCAACAGAAAATAAGAGCCTTGGTTTCGGCTCATCGGGATAGAGGTAGACAAAAGAGAGATTTTCGTCGTTTGTGGATCACTCGGATAAATGCAGTAATTCGCGAGAATAAAGTATACTTTAGTTATAGCAAATTTATACACAATCTGTACAAGAGACAGTTGCTTCTTAATCGTAAAATACTTGCACAAATAGCTATATTAAATAAGAGTTGTCTTTATATGATTTCCAATGAGATCATAAAATAAAGAGATTGGAAGGAATCCGTTGGAATAGTTTAAATGGAGTTCCCTGGAGAATGAACTCTGGGAAGGTAGAGTAGAAATTAGTATGATAAAATATGATAAAGTCATCAAAATGAAGAAACACGTTCAATAAAAAATATTTATTCTTCTTCTCCAATTTTTTTTTTTTCTTACGACACGACTCTCGATTTTCTGATTTTTCGAACAAAAAAACGTCAATCCGCATTTGAGTTTGGATTAGAATTTTATTTTGATTCAATTGAAGAGTCAGCCTATTTTTTTCTGGTTCTAAGACCAGCAGTTCTAGCGGTTGACTCACTTCTTTCAAATTGTTTCTCATTATTAAGAAAAGGTAACGGAGATAAAATACGAGCTTGTTTTATAGCAATAGTAATTAATCGTTGTTGTTTTAAGGTCAACCTATTTACCCGTCTAGATAATATTTTTCCTTGTTCGCTAATAAATCGACTAATTAAACTCATGTTTCTATAATCAATTCGATCCCCCGATTGAATCGGAGGCAAACGCCTACGAAAAGATCGCTTGGATTTAAGAAGGATTCGCTTGGATTTATCCACGGTTTGTTTATTCCTTATCCTGAAAATCCCAATCCTATTTCTTAATTCTACATCATGTTTGATCCGATCGAAATAGGGTTGGGTTTGTTTATATTTAAATAAATATATGTTATATATATTGTTATATATAATATGTAATTTTTCATCTTCCTTGGAAGACTGACACACGAGCGGTCGGTTCGATCTATTTCTTTATCTCCCCATGAATCGTATGTTTGTAACAACAGGGACAGAATTTTCTCAATTCCAATCGACCAGGCGTATTGTGTCGATTCTTTTGAGTAATATATCTGGAAATGCCCGTTGATTCCTTATTAACACGATTTCGAAGACAACTGGTACATTCCAAAATAACTGTTACTCGGACATCTTTACCCTTGGCCATGAACCTCCTTTGGTTTTTGATTCACTCAATTCTTTAATTTTCCGATCCGAAGCAAGGAAGAATAAAGGAAAAAAAAATAGAAGCAGGTAACTCAAAATCAAATTATAAAAGAAAGATTTCGTTGCAATCAATATAGTAATAAAATTAATTTAATATAGTAATAATAAGTAATATAATAATAAGTAATATAATAATTAAGTAATATAATGATTTCTAACTATATTTATAATTAAGAATTGCCGGACAGTATTTTCAGTTAAGTATCTTGTATGGTATTGTTGCCCCAACCATCACATTTTCATTTCCACTCTATTATTAATATTAATTTGAGCCTGGGCCCGAGTTCATAGTTTCACTGAGGGCGAAACCGCTTTTTCTTTGTTTTTTTTTTAGAATAACTTATTCTAAAAAAAAAACAAAGAAAAAAAGAAGGGAAGGATAGGGATTAGTTACAGAGATTTGATTGTATCTCTAATCTTCTTCCCCCTTCTCATATCAATAACTAAAATGAAAAAAAGGGGAATATCAACGCATCCGGAAAAAAACGATTGATCTCTATCAATAAACCTGCCAAAGACCCGAACCATAAAGCACTTACTACCGGTGCTACGGAGAGATATGTTTTTAGATCTCGCATTTAAAAAACTCCTCTTTCTTTATTCGTTATTGTAATTTTATTGTAATTTGTAATACATAATGGTAATACATATATGACCAGATGTGTATATGTAGTTAATGACTGACCGCCTGTATTTGTACGCGGAGTCCCTAATTAAAATTGAAATGTACAAAATAGATATTTCTAAAAAAAAAAAAATACGTCCATTTCTGCCTGAAATTCCTAAAAAATATTAATTTTTTATGGTAGGTTTCATATTTATTTCATACTTTATATAATATAAGTCTTTTAATATATTATATGTTTGTTATATGATATATGAGACCAAAAAGAAGAAATGAAAAGAGAGTTTTTGTATATCAATGGAGGAAATAAAGATGTGGAAAACAAGACAGGGATTCTCTACAATGACACTGTAGACCAATTGAAAGGGATGTAGCGCAGCTTGGTAGCGCGTTTGTTTTGGGTACAAAATGTCACGGGTTCAAATCCTGTCATCCCTACCTATTACTTATCTTATGAGCAGTAACGAGGGATCAATTGAGATAAATTGGACATACATAATAAATCTTTAATTTTATGATATATATGCAAGATGAATTGGGGTCAAAAAATCTTTATTGTGATAATGATAATAAGGCGCTCTTAGTTCAGTTCGGTAGAACGTGGGTCTCCAAAACCCGATGTCGTAGGTTCAAATCCTACAGAGCGTGATTCTGTGGTCTTGTTAATCGCGTTAGGTCGAAAATTACACTGAAATAATTGAACAGCAATCTAAATTTGACCTCCCGCGGATTAAAGGAAGTAGGAGGTCAATCAAAAAAGAGATGTTAATTAATCAAAGGTCCAACTGATCACCACGTCTGTATTGTAAATATGCAGTTACGAATAATCCGGCCAAAGTAATAGGAATTAGACCTAAGACGATTCCAAATAGAAAAACTTCAATCATTTCAATTTGTTTGAAAGGGGAAAGGGGAGGTAATATTTATCCTTAAATATTAATCTGTATTGACTATAAATCTCAATGACTAAGAATTGGAAATTGATACGATAAGTAACTGTAGAATATATGAACTGCCATAGAAAGATTTTTTTTTTATGAATTGTTCATTTAATTAATTTCAAATAAGTCGTATCTTGCTCAGACCGATAAATAGAGCTGAGGTTATAGTCAAAGCCGCTAGTAGAAAACCAAAATAACTAGTTATAGTAGGCATGAAAAGGCTAAATGAAATATGTTCTTTTTATACATATGTTTATAAAGCACTTCCCTAAGTTTCAATTTTTGAAAGATACGAGGATAAGCAAAAATACCAACCAATTGAAAGGATAAATTCAATTGAAAATGTTTGATTCATCTATTATTATAGACAATACTAACAAAAATAGAGTAACATAAGTAAGAAATCAATTCATCATTTGTGACATTTACCCATGCCGCACTTTTTGAATCAACGGATTCATCGGTCAACTCTGGAGTTGACTAAACTAATATATGTATATAACTAATACATGTATATATAGAATATTTTTAATTCTAAATAATAAAGTAATAATAAGAACTTTTTTTTATAACTTTATTCACAAAATTAAACTTTCTTTGAATCACTAATCACTATGGAATAAAATTGGAAAATCATTTTGATCGTTTTTTATTGTATCGAAATATCGAATACATTTTTTTTTTTTTTTTCGAACTACAAGTGCCCTTGTAATGCACTTTATTTTTTTACTTTAAAGTGAATTCAGTAGTAGTTCATTCACATAATCTTGCGATTGAAAAGAAAAAAGTATCGCATGATAAGATCAATCGAAACTAGGTTTTACATTTTGTCTTTCCATATTAGAAAGCCCCATCCTTGTAATTAGGTCAAGAAGGACCCCCTTTTTCCTTTGTTTGGGTATAATATCTAATACAATAATGCGTGCATCACGAATATTGATTATTTTTTTATTTATTCGTTGTTCTCTTTCTTTTATTGAACTACTATTGTTACTGGGCGGCTAACCAATTCCTAAAAAAAAAAAAAAAAAAAGGATTCCAACAAAAAACATCTTATACAACCACAAAAAGGATATCTTTAGATGTAACATCTAATTGAATCGTGAGAATATGAAAATCTCCTTCATAAATTATTGGAAATCAACCCGTCGGATTCACATTTTACCTGATCTTCAGTTTCTAGTCCGAAGTCAATAATGAAGAAAACCCTTATACTACTACTACAGGAATTCGAGGAATTTTTTATTAAATGGTACAAAATTCTACATCGACAAGCAACAAGAAAAGAAGAAAGAAATTATCTAACACTTCATTTCGATACTGATTGTGAAATTGCATTGCTGTGTCAGAAGAAGGATAGCTATACTGATTCGGTATACTCTAAAGACACCCTTGGTACAATATTGACGATCTCACAAAGATTATATTTCAGTAAATTTCCATTTACTGATTTCATCTTTTACGGAATCGACCCCCCCTGACTGTACAAGAATATGCGGAGCTCAACATGTCTGGAAGCACA